TTCGCCCTGCTTCTATTTGTCTAGCTGTGATCCAAGCAGGTTCAAGTGCCTGAAGAGCGTATCTTCCGAAACAACCTCGGAAAGATATTCCCTTCATTCTACCTCTATGTTGTTTACGAAATCTGGTTCTTTTGGGGTCATAGTTGATGGTTGTTTCTGAATTCCATCTCTACTGCAGAACCGGACATTTTTGTTTCTTCTCATCCAGCTCCTCGCTTCGATCCTTTCGACCGGTCTCCACTTAGTTGGTACCTTTTTAGACGAGAGCCGAAAATGACTCCTCCCAGCGACTCTCCTTCCCTTTGTCCCTATCCGAGGTAGGGTAACTCTTCCGAGAGCCGGCTTAGAAGTGCGGTAACAACATTATGGTTATCTCCGTAGTTTATATATGTCCTTAGTCTAGTCCTTGAAAAGTGTATCTAGTAGCTCGTCCTCTAATCACGGGGCTTTACCAAAGCTGAGGTCGGCTTTGAGGTCTGCTTCCTTTGAATTGACTGAATCCGAATGAGAGCTCGGAGGATGTGAGTGTTTTATATTCATTATGAAAATGAGTATGAAGAAGGGGATCAATTCCATTATAAATTTGCAAAACGACGATTGGGTTGCGCCACATATATCAAAGAGTATAAAATAATGATGTATTTGGTGAATCAAATACATGGTCCAATAACGAACCCTTTTCCAATTTTCATTATTCATTAGTTGATAATATTAGTTTAGTTGAATATTTTTTGTTTGAATTTGAAAGATTTTTGTCAAAGGTTTCATTCACGCCTAATTCATATCGAGTAGACCTTGTCGTTGTGAGAATTCTTAATTCATGAGTTGTAGGGAGGGACTTATGTCACCACAAACAGAGACTAAAGCAAGCGTCGGATTTAAATTTAAAGCTGGTGTTAAAGATTACAAATTGACTTATTATACTCCTGACTACGAAACCAAAGATACTGATATCTTGGCAGCATTCCGAGTAACTCCTCAACCGGGAGTTCCGCCTGAAGAAGCAGGGGCTGCGGTAGCTGCCGAATCTTCTACTGGTACATGGACAACTGTGTGGACTGATGGACTTACCAGTCTTGATCGTTACAAAGGACGATGCTACCAGCGGGAGGAAAATCAATATATTGCTTATGTAGCTTATCCTTTAGACCTTTTTGAAGAAGGTTCTGTTACTAACATGTTTACTTCCATTGTGGGTAATGTATTTGGTTTCAAAGCCCTGCGAGCTCTACGTCTGGAAGATCTGCGAATTCCCCCTTCTTATTCCAAAACTTTCCAAGGCCCACCTCATGGCATCCAAGTTGAAAGAGATAAATTGAACAAGTACGGTCGTCCCCTATTGGGATGTACTATTAAACCAAAATTGGGATTATCCGCAAAAAACTACGGTAGAGCGGTTTATGAATGTCTACGGGGTGGACTTGATTTTACTAAGGATGATGAAAACGTGAACTCACAACCACGTTGGAGAGATCGTTTTTGTGCCGAAGCGCTTTATAAAGCGCAAGCCGAAACGGGTGAAATCAAAGGACATTACTTGAATGCAACTGCGGGTACATGTGAAGAAATGATCAAAAGGGCGGTATTTGCCAGAGAATTGGGAGTTCCTATCGTAATGCATGACTACTTAACTGGGGGGTTCACCGCAAATACTAGCTTGGCTTGCCGCGACAACGGTCTACTTCTTCACATCCATCGCGCAATGCATGCAGTTATTGATAGACAGAAAAATCATGGTATGCATTTTCGTGTACTAGCTAAAGCATTACGTATGTCTGGTGGAGATCATATTCACTCTGGTACAGTAGTAGGTAAACTGGAGGGGGAACGCGAGATGACTCTGGGTTTTGTTGATTTGGTTACGTGATGATTTTATTGAAAAAGATCGAAGTCGTGGTATTTTTTTCACTCAAGACTGGGTCTCTATGCCAGGTGTTCTGCCCGTGGCTTCCGGGGGTTTGGCATATGCCTGCCCTAACCGAAATCTTCGGGGATGATTCCGTACTACAGTTCGGTGGAGGAACTTTAGGGCACCCTTGGGGAAATGCACCCGGTGCAGTAGCTAATCGAGTGGTTTAGCAGGTATTCATGTGTGTGATAAGGAGCTCCTTTATTTTGCCTCTTCAGCGAGTTGTGTCATCCAATATTGATCTTCTTTCGATTTCTATTTAGTATTTTACCTGCGATCCTAGATCTATTACGTTTTGGGATCCAGTAGTGGACAGGAGCGTTTTCCCATTGGTACCTTTGATTCAGGTTTTTCTTTCTATTCTACTCCTTACCCTTTTTACAAAGTCCTGTGTAGTGGCTAAGAGTAAGATGAACGTATGAGGAGGGAAGGGATCATTTAGTCAATTAGTACTGAGTTTTCAAACCTATTTCAAAGGGGAAGGAAGATGGAACCCGGTCTAATAATCTTTTTTATCTAGTATCTAGTGGGAATGGGAAGTGGCTACTACTGTTTCCCTTGAGCTTATTTAGTCAATTCTAATTTTGAAGTTGACCCCTAGAGAAGAAGCAATAAGAGGCACATGGATCCAACAGGAATTTACACTCCAGTGGGTACATACCTCCCTCTGAGGAAAGATCGAATGCCTGATCATACGCGCATTTACTCTTCCTCAGATAAGCTATCTTCCCTTTATCTCTAATCGGACCTGGGAATCGAACCTTCAATCATTAATGATATCCAGGAACTCCCTATCTTATTTCCGAATAGCTTTCCAACCATCGCACCCGTGAGGGGCAATGGTAAGGAGTCAGTGGCAGCTTTCAGATCAAAAGAAAACATTTCCTTTTAACCTGCGTAAAGGACCGACCCGCTGGAAGGTACCGTCAGTCGGTAACCGACGGAGGACTTCCATGCACCAATCATGGAACGGACGCAAGAGCGCCTGCGGGTTGCCTATCGCAAACAGTCGCACTTTACCGCTACCCTCTAGTTTCGCCCCTAATCTACCTGTATAGGCATAGGCCTGTATACCTAATTTAGGAAGCCATACCTTACCGGCTATGGCCACTAACTTAGAGATAAGATGGTTAAGCCCATCTCCACCACTGGCATCGGGTTTAACTGGGCCTCCAACAGGTAAAGGATAAACTTTTCTGTCGGAGAACCACAGAGACCCAATGTTCGTGATCTGGATAGGCATGATACGATGAGCTAAAGCGAGGGCTTCTAATGGGAGGGTGTGCCACACGCTTAGGCCACCTAACCTGCCTGATATCAGACACCGAAGCCTCTTTTCGAGGATTATTCGGTGTAGACGTCCAGACCGGTTTGAACCGGAATCCCAGTTCAAGGGGTATCTCAGAGTACGAAGGTACGTACCTGGATAATAGATCCCGCGTAACCAACGAAATGGTTTTCGCAACCCCAAGCGACATGTTTGGATACAAGTTTATTTCATATTTTGAAATTAGCAGCCGATGTTACTGTTGCGAAAAACACTATTGACTAGAATAGTGACTAGAATAGAGTAGAGTAGATCAGAATTAGCATATAAAATCAAAAGCTATTGACCGAACCGGACCGGATATCGACATACCAAGTCAAAGAAATTGCGTATGACAGTCGTCGAAAGTGAAAGTGGCCTTATCGACCACCGATGCTGGAACAAGCTTTGGCTGGGGAGCAGCCCATAAGCATAAGCCCTATCTCTAGGACCGCCGCGAGGGTAGCGCACCTATCTGGCTCAGCTAGTAGACCAATCGGAGCTCGGCTGGGGTTGCCGAAACGGATGGATACATAGGTCGGCTCCAACTCACCGCCTGAGTGCGGCATCGGGAAGAATGGATTGCAGATAGGCACCCACTCGAACGTCTGAAGGGGGGCTAGGAATATTGAAGTTCATCGTTCAGATAGATACGAGATCATATCATGAAATATTGTCAATACCGAGCATCCAATGTCTTTCGCTTACAGTCCAGCGGAGAACCCAGCGGATAAGGCATATGGCGTGACACACAATGGATCAGTAGTTAGACTATGAACATTGACAACTTCAACTTAATCACGGATAAGGGAAAGCGTCGATATGCAAGAGTTGAACTTATTGAGTGCCCTTACTTGACTTGAAGAAAGATGCGAATCCCATCTTGATTGTTCTTTACAGAACGGTCATGAGGTCAGAAAGCCCAGCTTTCATTATAGTTGCAACTATATGCAACTCAATTTCTGGAAAGTAGTTCTACGAGTGCTTTTTCTACCTCATTTGGGACGGAAACCCACCTGGTGAGAGCTTTTGTTTGGGCATATGTTCCTATTGCTTTGGAATCTAAACCTGCAAGGGTGTATAGGGTCGGGTAATAAGGGAAGAGAAGGTCCTCTCCTTATCCAGGAGAGCTTATTTCATATCCTCCATATATATACTATACAAACAATATTTTTATCATTCACTCTATTCTTTCAGAAAAGGATCCGAACAGAAATCTTTGGATCTGATCCCAATGAAATTGAATTTGTATAGATATGATACCTGTACAAATGAACATATATGTATAGATTCCTTGAATCCCCGTTATTGAATCATTCACAGTCCATATCATTATCCACAAAGAAAGTCTTCTTTTTGCTTTTTTAAGAAATTGTCAAATTTTGTCATACTTTGTGAGTTCCTTTAATTGACATAGATACAAGTACTCCGCTAGGATGATGCACGGAAAATGGTCAGGATAGCTCAGTTGGTAGAGCAGAGGACTGAAAATCCTCGTGTCACCAGTTCAAATCTGGTTCCTGACACGTGAATAATGTATCGGATAGATATTCATACCTCATACAA